ATTATCTATTAGAAGATTATTCTAATTCGAATCGAATTATATTAAGATTCAAATATTCTATTACAATTTGTTATTCAAATATTATATTACAATTTTTTATTAAATTAATATAATAAATCTGATTAATTAAAATATATCAATAGGATATTTATCAAGAGGATAGGGGACTTTTTTTCTTTTTTTTTTTTTAGTTTCAAATCGAGTCGAGAAAAATAAAATAAAGAATAAAATAATAAGAGAGGTTTATCATAGAACCCTTTATTTTGTTCCTATTGTTGTTGCTTCGCTAACAAAACAAACAAGTATTTTTGTTTTCAAATCAGATAATTGAAATCGTTTTATCTATGATTCATTGGAACAAAACAAGAAACATCCTAGCTGGGTTAGGTTAATAACCTAGTGAGGCAGGGAAAAGATCGTTCGTTTCGAACAAAATCAAAATCAAAGAGATATTCATTATTTTATTTTTCATTACTTTATTTTTTACTTTACTCCTTTTTTTGGAGATATCACATTATCGAAATTGAATTTGAATTCAAATTGCTGCTAAACTAAAACAAAAAAATTTGTATCTTTTGTATCTTTGTATCTATACTATAACTATAGAATCAAGAGAATCAAGAAAGAAAAAAAAAGACTTTTGTTTAAATTAATGCGTAACAATTAATGCGTAACATAGTAATTGTCTTTTTAAATTGGGAGAGATGGCTGAGTGGACTAAAGCGGCGGATTGCTAATCCGTTGTATGAGTTATTCGTACCGAGGGTTCGAATCCCTCTCTTTCCGTTCCCTCTAATGATTTGGCTTGAGATTTTTCTTTAGAATCAAAGAAAAATCTCAAGCCCCTTTTTGTTATAGTTTCATTTCTGGAATCGAAAAAGTCATAAGATAAGAAATAAAACAAAGAAAAATAAAAGGAGAACCCTTTACTTTTCTTTTGATTTTATTCCTCACGCCCAGGATTACGGCCTGGATCATTAGATAGGAATCCGAAGATGAAGAGAGAAACAAAGAATATCACTACTGTGTAAACGAAGAGTTTGAGAGTAAGCATTACACAATCTCCAAGGTTATTTTTTGGAAAAAAGGGAATAGATTATCCATTTTTATACCATACATCCTATTTTGACACCAAGAAATAAAGTGGTTTCTAGAAAAGAAAGACATTTATTTTCCAAAATTCATTTGTAAGAAGATACTTTCGGTACCAAAAGTATCTTTTATATCCACAATTAGTTATTGTGGGGGACCCTAATAGGATAGGGTCCTTGTTCATACTGGAAGTGGAAGATCAGAATGAAGAAATGCGGAGATCCAGATTCATTGCAACTATCCAAGAATTGCCATGTTTGAATCGAGGGTTCATAATGTAAGACTTATCTCATCTTATGTTATAATCTTTTCTTTTTTTTTTTCTTTTTTTGATTTTTTATCGAGTCAACCATGAATATTTGTAGGACAGTATTAAGGATCTCATCGAAAACTTACAGCAGCTTGCCAAACAAGGGCTAAGAGAAAAAAGAACACAGGTATGATTGGCATAATATCTACGATTGGATTGAAAATAGCATAAGCCTCAGGCAATTTGGCAAAGACAAAACCACTTGAGTGAAGGACAGAATTAAGCCAGATACAGATTAAACTAAAGATATTAAGCATAACAAAGATTTCATTCTTGGAGATAATTGTATTTTGTTTGAGTTATTGATATAAGGAAAAATGAAGAAAGTAAAGTAGACCAAAAAACCAAATACCGCTTTTTCTTTGACTCACCCAATCAAAGACAAAGATCCTTCCATTTTCAAATGAGAATTGAATTTCATACAATATCTTAATTGAATTCTATGTAATGATCAATAAATTAATGTAATGATCCATAAATTCTGTTTAATTCTTCCACAACTACACGTGTTAAACCCTAGCAACAATTTAACCTATTACAAAAAAAATGGGCGGGAATTGACGAACAATTAATACCGATATTAGTGTTTATTGTTGTAGATACAAATCTAAATGGGGCGTGGCCAAGCGGTAAGGCAGTGGGTTTTGGTCCCGTGACTCGGAGGTTCGAATCCTTCCGTCCCAGAACAGTCCGATTCTATCAAAATAAAAGATTGTTCTATTTAACTTAACAATACCAATCTTCTGTTTAAGAGTGTAATGTTGAATACATTGGGATCCTATTGCTGATTTCTAATAATTCACAAAAGAAAGAATTACAGTTTTCCTTTTCTTTCTCACAAACCGAATTGAGCCCAAATAAGATGCAGATGTAACTTAATCCATTTGTGTTCAAGTAAGATGGAAAGATAAATGAATTTAGAATTCAAAAAAAAAACAAAAAAAAAAGGGGGGGATATGTTGTTTAGCATATGCATGTCGTGTTCCTTCTCATATTAAGTTAATTACTTAGGCAAACTTTACCTCCTATATCTAGTTGAATTATCAATTCTTTGAATTAGAATGTGAAAGTGAAAGAAAGGCTTCTATATTCCCTATTTCTCTCTATAGTCACTAGGGTACTCATTTTCTGTTGATCCTGAATTCTAAACAGGAGGGGTTCTTAGTACTAATCTCAATTCTATTACGGGGATTAAGGCTCCTAAAACTCTGTTGGGGTAAAATAAAACTAGGAATAAAACAAGCAATTGATCCGTGTCTGTTTAGTACACAAGTTAGAAATCTAATCTAATTCAAAATCCAATTAAAGAAATTTTTTGAGTTTAGTTGTTTTTAGTTTAGTACTTCGAGAAAGAATTGGATCCTTTATGATTGATCGTCTTGAAAAACCTGTTGAAGATGCAGATTAATGAATAATTCGTTTATTTGTGTTTTTTAGAAATTGTTTCATTGATACAAGAAAATATACAAGAAAATATGGGGTTAATTTAATGAAATTGAATCCTTGCAGAGACTTCTATAGTTAAATAGGTAAATAGAAATGCCGATCTCCATCCATCCATATAGAAAAATGAAAGTATCTAGTACTATGTACTGATTGAACCAATGACTATTCATGATTCATATTGAATCAAGTCCATACTGGACTGGTTCCAAACTAGAGGAATGTTATGGTAAAACTTCGTTTAAAACGATGTGGTAGAAAGCAACGTGCGACTTGATTGAAGGACATGATCGGTTGTGGATTCTTACATCCACCATTTTTTTTTTTTATTTATATATAGAAATGAAGGTGCTCTTGGCTCGACATAGTTTGTTCTGTTCTAGTCGAACCCCTTTTTTGTTGGGTTTAAGTAAATAGTACATGATGGAGCTCGGGTGGAAAGGATTAATTCATTTCTAAGAGGCAAGGATCTAGGGTTAGTGTCAATCAATAAGTTTGAACAACTTCGTAAGTATCTCGCCAATCAATATAGAAATCGAAAGGATCGAATTTGTACAAAAGTGTCAAATCCAAAAGGAAATCTTGTTAGAATTGGTAAACTATTTCGATCAAAAGTGGATTACACAGAAATAAATTGTTCGTATAATTCTTTCCTAGAAAGAAATCACAAAACAAAAGGTATGTTGCTGCCATTTTGAAACAATTAAGGATCGCCGAAGTAATGTCTAAACCCAATGATCTAAAACAAAGATAAAGGATCCCAAAACAAGAAAACGCCATTTTCAATTGTCTCAACAATTCGATCAGAATAAGGAATAAAAAAATTATTTGAAACGAGACAAGGGAGGGGGGTTCGAGATAGCTCAATAAATGAAATGCCAAATCCTAAGGATTTTCCTTTGAACTCGTTGAGAATTATCCAACTTGAGTTATAAGTACGAATGATTTTTCTTTTTTTTTTTTCGGGAACGGCGAGGAAGAAGAAAAAACGAATCAAACAAATCATAATCTAATTGATTTGATGATGTTATGGATGATCTATTTGCCACTATATACAAAAACAAAAAATTCGAATCATTCTTTCTTGAGCCGTATGAGGAGAAAACCTCCTATACGGTTCTAGGGGGGGTAGTGTTAATCTACATCTATCCCAATGAGCCATCTACCGAATCGTTGCAATTGATGTTCGATCCCGAAGAGAAGGAAGAGATTTTCGGAAAGTGGGTTTTTACGATCCGATAAAGAATCAAACTTATTTAAATGTTCCCAATATTCTATATTTCCTTGAAAAAGGTGCCCAACCTACAGGAACTGTTCATGATATTTCAAAGAAGGCAGGTGTTTTTCAGGAACTTCGTATTAATCAAACGAAATCCAAGTCCAAGTCAATTAATGACTAATGAAAATGAATAAAAAAAAGAGGGGGTGACTCCTATGCTAGCTTTGGTTAATTTGAATTCCATTTCCCCATTTTTTTGTTCTATTTAGATTTATTTACTATTCTATTGGTCCCATAAAATTTCATATCCTATATGATTTCCTTTTTTCTATAATTAATAGAATATAGAATTTCATATTCTATGATATGATTGATATGATTTCCTTAGAATATTCTATTATTCTATATATTATATATATAGAATAATAGAATATTCTAATATTATTAGATTAATATTATTAAAATATTAGAATAGAAAGAATAGAAATAGAATATATATACTTTTTTTGTGATATCATCTTCTATGCGATATGAGACGAATAGAAAAAAAAAAAAAAATGAAATGAATAGAGGAACTAATAGGATCCATAAAATTCTGGGATCACTCCCAATCGCATGAGACCCCGCCAAAAAATGGGTTGAGCTTGCTTATTGTATTTTTATAGATATTGATGTATTTTTATAGATATTGAAGATTTTTTTCTTCTTTATTTATTAATTTCATTTATTCTATTTCTTTTTTTTTGATATTATTTTGGTGAATTGAATTTCTCCACCCCGACTTATTATTATTATTTCTTTATGTATGTACATTCTCGTTGTAGTGCCAATCCAACACAAGCCCCCTTTTTTTATTGAAATGGGTTTCATTTCTTTTGTTTTCTCAATGTTCATATTGACAATAGTGTATTGACCAAATAGAATTCGATCGTAGATAAATAGATCTATTCATCTCTACCCCAAAAATCAAATCAGTTTTCTTTTTTACTTTAATTTATACAAATTATATACAAAACAAATGATGGGTTCGTTGGATTTGATGTGACACAAAAAGTTTTTTCTAATCTCTTTATTTATGTCGATTTGGATCGTATCTACACGCCATAATTACATTATTCGGGTTGCTAACTCAACGGTAGAGTACTCGGCTTTTAAGTGCGGCTAGAATCTTTTACACATTTGGATGAAGCAATGGATTCGTCCGTACTGTTGGTAGAGTTTGTAAGACCACGACTGATCCTCAAAGTGAATGAATGGAAAAAACAGCATGTCGTATCAATGAAGAACTCTAAGAGTACGCGATCTTTGCCGGATCGGTACAAAATCTTGCTGAAAGCGGGAAAATCAAATTCAATTCATGGTTGGGTCGAGTGAATAAATGGATAGAGCCCTATGGCTTGGCTCTAATTTTATAGGGAAACAAAAAGCAACGACCTTCTGCTCTTAAGTCGAATGATTACCCGATCTAATTAAACGTTAGAAATATATTAGTGCCTGATGCGGGAAAAGGTTCTTCCATAAAAAAATAAGTGGATTCTCCATTTTTTCACTGAATCCTAACTATATCCCAATTCCAGAGTGGAGATAAATGTGTAGAAGAACAGTATATTGATAAACAGAATGGATTCTAAAATCAAAAGAGCGATTGAGTTGAAAAAATAAAGGACTTCTAGCCATCTCGGTAGTGTATTCTATAGTGTATTCTATAATGAATACAGACCCATTGAATGGAAAAGAGAGAATCCGTTGATTAGCCTATCTGTTCCGAGGTATCCAATCTTTTCTTAGCTATATATCTTGTTTTGACTCGATCGCACTATGTATTATTTGATAACCCAAGAAATCCCCTGCCTTTGGTTCAATCGGAATTTCAAATGGAAGAATTACAAGTTTATTTCGAAATAAATAGATCTCGACAAAAAGACTTCCTATATCCACTTCTTTTTCAGGAGTATATTTATGCCCTTGCTCATGATTATGGTTTAACTAAAGTGATTCTTTATGAATCTGTGAAAAATTTAGGTTATGACAATAAATCTAGTTCACTAATTGTGAAACGTTTAATTACTCGAATGTATCAACAGAATCGTTTGATTCTTTCTTTTAATGATTCTAAAAAAAATAAATTTTGGGGGTACAAGAATCATTTTGATTCTCAAATCATATCAGAGGGGTTTGCTGTCATTGTGGAAATTCCATTCTCGCGGCGATTAGTACCCTCTCTAGAAGGGAAAGAAATAGTCAAATCACATAATTTAAGATCAATTCATTCACTATTTCCACTCTTCGAGGATCAATTTTTACATTTAAATCATGTGTTAGATATACTAATACCCCACCCCATCCATCTGGAACTTTTGGTTCAAACCCTTCGCTGTTGTATACAAGATGCCGCTTCTTTGCATTTATTACGATTCTTTTTTTACGAGTATTATAATTGGAATAGTCTTATTACTCAAAAAAAAAACCATTTCGGTTTTTTCAAAACAAAAAAAGAGAATCAAAGATTATTCTTGTTCCTATATAATTCTCATGTATATGAATGTGAATCCATATTTGTTTTTCTCCGCAAACAATCTTCTTATTTACGATTAACATCTTCTAGAGCCTTTCTGGAGCGAGCCTATTTCTATAGAAAAATGGAGCATCTTGTAGTAATTTTTCAAAATGATTTGAATTTTATCCTAGGGTTGTTCAGGGAGCCTTTCATGCATTATGTCAGATATCGAGGAAAAGTCATTCTGGCTTCAAAGGGGACTCCTCTTCTGATGAATAAATGGAACTATTACTTTGTAAATCTCTGGCAATGTAATTTTGACTTGTGGTCTCAATTAGATAGGATTTATATAACCCAATTAGCCAATCATTACTTCGATTTTCTGGACTATCTTTCAAGTGTACGACTAAATACTTCAGTAGTAAGGAGTCAAATGTTAGATAAGTCATTTATTATGGATATTCCGATTAAGAGGTTTGATAGTATAGTCCCAATTATTCCAATGATTGGATCATTGGCTAAAGCGAAATTTTGTAATGTATCAGGCAATCCCATTAGTAAGCCGGCTTGGACCGATTCATCAGATTCTGATATTATCGATAGATTTGGGCGGATATACAAAAATCTTTCTCATTATTACAGCGGATCTTCAAAAAAAAAGAGTTTGTATCGAATAAAGTATATACTTCGACTTTCCTGTGCTAGAACTTTGGCTCGTAAACACAAAAGTACTGTACGTTCCTTTTTAAAAAGGTTAGGTTCGAAATTTTTGGAAGAATTTTTTATGGAGCAAAAACAAGTTCTTTCTTTGATCTTCCCCCAAGCCTCTTCTTCTTCTCGTAGGTTATATAGAGAACGGGTTTGGTATTTGGATATTATTCGTATCAATGATCTAACCAATTATGAATGATTGTTTATGAGACCATGTAAATAGAGCTA